TACCGGGAACAGGGCCTATCACAAGAATATTTTTTTTATCGGGACGATAACTCTGAAAAGAAAGATTTCCTATCTTTTCTTTCAACTCAGGAGAAATACGGTCGGGCGGCGCTAATTCGAATCCCTCGGGCAAAATAAGAACAGCACCCACATTTAACCCTCCCTTTTTCCCATTACCAAGAACTTGTTTCAGTTGCATATCATAAGGAATTCGAAGAACTGCTTCAAATACAGTATCGGGAAGCACAGCTTGGGGAACTTCAATATCCACGGGCTTATTAGCTAAATGGCAATTGGCACATACAATTCGTCCGGTTGCTTCTCGTGGGTTTTCATAACCCTGCTGCGCAAAAATGGGATATGCATTTGAAATAGATGTCCGAGTTATTACGTATATCATGATCGATACAGAAATCGATCGAATCATCTGTTCCTTTACCCAAGAAAAAGTATTTCTATTTTCCATATCCAATCGCAGATCCCAGAATTTCTACAATAAATTAGATAGGTAGCTAAGCTAATCTAGTTCCCTATACACGAGTCTGTTGTCATTCTACTGCAACAGTTGTACTGGAATGATGAATACCTTGAGCAGGTAGAAATAGAAAGAATTTTGCTAAAATGGAAAAGGGCTTTCTTTCTAAAGGAAGAAAGATGCTAATTTGATTAATATCAGGAAATCGAATGAGTTTATGCTTCACTAATTGAATGATAAATGACTACAAGCGAAGGAGATAGACGGTTTAAAGAAAAAAAGATCCAAAATTTAAAACATGTATCTAGAATCACTGGAAAACTACAAACAAAAATAGTGAAAATTAGCTCATTAGGAGCCCATCCAAGATCGTTGTAGACCCAACGGATTAGTAGTTCCCAACCGCGGGTGGAGTGAAATCCAACAAAAAAATCAGTAACTAAAAGAATCAAAAAAGCTTTTATTGAGTCATTTAAGTTATAGAAGAATTCCTGAACCCAAGAATTCAAAATGACAAGTTCCTCTTTACCCAGAAAAAAAGAACCACTTAGAATAGCCAAACAGATTATATTTGTCGAGAAATGCAAAATGATATGGAGATGATCCTCATTATCTATTTTGACCAATTGTATTATTTCCTTGTGTATTCCTATAGGAGGTTTTTGTACATGTGTCTTCGGTTTCTCTTTTATCATTTCGTCCAAGAGAAAAAGTTCTTCTAATTCTATGAATCTTTCTAGAACCTTTTTCTCTTGAATATCAGTTAAGAGAGTTTCAGATTGCCTGGTATTCCACCAATTCTTAATCCAAAGTTCCAGACATTTGTTAAAAGAGAAAGAGACTCCCCAGGGCAAAAGTACGATAAATACAAGATATAGGAAAGAAGGCAATGCTTTCTTTTTTTTCATTTTTGATCTGTAAATTGAGTTGTTAATGAATCTGCTTCATTCGCTGACTCTATTTCATTCGCTGACTCTATATGATATTTCTTTTTATTTGAAGCAAAAATTCTATAACAAGGTTTGAGACCTTGTATCTATTCCTCTTTTTTGTATACTAGTGGAATTTCATTGCATTGGGTTCTTTCTTAGATCTAGATGGAGTGGAATAGAGAAATAGAATAAAAAAAAAGCCCTTTCGGATGAAAATGGAAGAATATTATGCCATATATCTCACTTGGACAAAACAAATTAGAAGCAATTTTCTCTTATCCTCGTTTGTTCCTTTCTTTAGATAAATACTCCAAAATCTCCTTACAATAACGAATCCAATTCATTCAATTCATTTCAAAAAAATTGAATCGGTATTCAAAATACTTCAATTGGTACGCGCAAGAAATAGGCCAATTCGGCAGCTTTTTGTTCAATTTCTCGTGGAGTAAAAAACTTCTCATCAGTACGAGTCAAGGGAATGACCCCCTGGCCCCGGATTTCCATATAAAGGATACGACGAGGATAAAGACCCTCTTTAACCTGAATTCTAATTGATTGGATATCCCGCATAAGGAATCGAAGGAAGACGCGACGTTTTATTCCAGGGAATCCCCAACGAAAAATGCACACTATTCCCTCTTTTCTATCGAATCGGTCATAACCACTGCCTACATTCCACAAAATAGTGCACCACAAGTAGGAGCTAATGAATAGGCCCGCGATTCCGTAGAAAGACATCACGACCCCCTGTGGAAAAAAAAGAATTTGTTGAGATGGAAGTACAGATATCATATTCTTACCAAGATAACTGGAAGCCCCAACCGATAAAAATCCTAGTGAACCTAGAAAAAGAATACAGGCCCAGAAAAAATTACCTCTTTTTCGAGAACCTTTTAGAAGTTCTATCCATATGTGTTCTGATCGCCAATTCATATTAGATATACTAAATCCAGCAGCGGTCGATTGAAATTGAGAGAATAAGCTAAATGATTTTGACTTTACTTTTTTTGATTCTGAAATCGCCTTCAGTAACTAGTACTCCTGTGAAATAATTGGTTAGATACATTGACTTTCTATTCAAAAAATATCTGTTGATCCACTTAAAATAAAACTCGCTATACCCGGCTCCGCATATGCATGCATTTATGCTCGTAGCCTATATCCGCATCCATAGCCGTTTTTCATTTGTGTGTAGAAAGAGCCACATACCCTACCATATTATATTACTTACACTAAAAAATATCTGTATTATGATCCTGCGTGGAAATACATTGAGAAAATTCGGCCCCATTGGTTCTAGACAATCTTATTTTTCTGCACATAAAGAAATAAAGAAGCCATTGCAATTGCCGGAAATACTAAGCCTACTAAAGGCACGAAAATAGAAGGTAAGTTAAAATCCGTCATAGAATAGGTGTCTCAATTCAAATTTACTATTTCTATCTATTCGAAAAATATCTTAAGATTCTTATAATATAATTAAGTATATCTATTATAAGGAATATTGACTATTGTATTTTTTAGTTTGCAAAATAAAAAAAAATGAATGGAATGGATAATAAGAAAATTGCAAAAAAGGAGATTAAAAAGATTTGATTTTTCTTTTCCCGTCCTCATGGCCTTTCTATCCTTCTAATCGAACTTGAAATTGGATTCAAAAGAAAGCGATTGTGAAAATGAAATACCTCTTTCAGAATACCCTTTTAAAAAGGTCTCAGTATGACTTTTAGTCGAATGCGCGCCCATTTCGAATCCTAAATCAGTTTCGTCTACCTACTTCCACATGCAATACTTCTTCAACCACTCTCGGACCCCCACAAACGCAAGATGCGCGTCAGGTTTTGAAATAAGGATATCCCCCAACCCCAGTATACCGAAACTCGCTCTTATCCTATCCCACCGGTTGTAAGGATTCATACATAGGGCTTTTTAGTTGATTGATAGTGCCGTAAAGTTGAAGCTTTTTTAGACTTTTTTATTAAGCTGTAATTTCCTTCCTGCATACGTGCTCCTCTATCCTCTAGAAGCTCATACAATAATGCGTGGTAAAGGCGGAAAAATAGCATACTCAATCAAAATCAAAGGGCAAATTCTCTTACCTACTACAGATCTCATACTACCCCCTTAGACTTTTTAAGGCGATATACCACCCAAAGAAAGGGTATGAAAATGCCGGGTGGAGTTAGCTTTTCGACGAAAACCCGTCCCGTGCAGCGAAGTCCTGTTAGTAAGACCCCGCGCAAGACACAAGAATGGATTATAGAAGAATATTATTCCGAATACTCCTCCGGACGCGTATAGTAGCATTGCGATTCCTAATCTTTTTTCATTGATTCTTTCCCAATAAATAAAGACTTTTTCTGTAAATACTGCGTATTTGATTCCATTATCATATGATAATACTATATTTGTATTTATTTATTGTATTATACCTTTATATATTCTAAATATATAGAATAGAGGAATCTCGATTTGTCAAGTCTCATGATCGTATCAAGATCCATTTTTATTCGGCTCAATCTTTTTTTTAAGATTGAGCCGAGTTTAATTGCAATCAATTAGAAGAATAAAGAAGAATTACTGCATTTCGTAACTGCTTTTTTCTCTTTCTATTTCGCTTCTTTTTTATTTAGACCTTCTTTATATCTAGTTTTATCTACTTATCTAGTTTATCTACCGGATCGAACTCGAATTTGATCGCCTTCCATATTTCACAAGCTGCGGCTAGTTCAGGACTCCATTTGCAAGCTGCTCGGATAATTTCATTACCTTCACGAGCAAGATCGCGCCCTTCGTTACGAGCTTGTACACAAGCTTCTAAAGCCACCCGATTAGCTACTGCACCAGGTGCATTTCCCCAAGGATGTCCTAAAGTTCCTCCACCAAATTGTAATACGGAATCATCTCCAAAGATTTCGGTCAGAGCTGGCATATGCCAAACATGAATACCCCCTGAAGCCACCGGTATAACACCTGGCATAGATACCCAGTCCTGAGTGAAAAAGATACCGCGAGCACGATCTTTTTCAATAAAATCATCGCGCAATAAATCAACAAAACCTAAAGTCATTTCGCGTTCCCCTTCTAACTTACCTACTACTGTACCGGCGTGGACATGATCTCCCCCAGACATACGCAATGCTTTAGCTAATACACGAAAATGCATACCATGATTTTTCTGTCTATCAATAACTGCATGCATTGCCCGGTGAATGTGAAGAAGTAGGCCATTGTCGCGGCAATAATGAGCCAAAGTAGTATTTGCGGTGAATCCCCCAGTTAAGTAGTCATGCATTACAATAGGAACCCCTAATTCCCTCGCAAATATAGCTCTCTTCATCATTTCTTCGCATGTACCTGCAGTCGCATTCAAGTAATGCCCCTTGATTTCACCGGTTTCGGCCTGTGATTTATAAATTGCTTCGGCACAAAAGACAAAACGGTCCCTCCAGCGCATAAATGGTTGTGAGTTTACGTTTTCATCATCTTTGGTAAAATCAAGTCCACCGCGTAGACACTCATAACACGCTCTACCGTAATTTTTTGCGGATAATCCCAATTTTGGTTTAATAGTACATCCCAAAAAAGGACGGCCGTACTTGTTCAACTTATCCCTTTCAACTTGGATACCATGAGGCGGACCTTGGAAAGTTTTTGAATAAGTAGGGGGAATTCGCAGATCCTCCAGACGTAGAGCGCGTAGGGCTTTGAAACCAAATACGTTACCCACAATGGAAGTAAACATGTTAGTAACAGAACCCTCTTCAAATAGGTCTAATGGATAAGCTACATAAGCGATATATTGATTGTCCTCCCCAACAACGGGCTCGATGTGATAGCATCGCCCTTTGTAACGATCAAGACTGGTAAGTCCATCAGTCCAAACAGTTGTCCATGTACCAGTAGAAGATTCGGCAGCTACTGCAGCCCCTGCTTCTTCGGGCGGAACCCCGGGCTGAGGAGTTACTCGGAATGCTGCCAAGATATCAGTATCCTTGGTTTCATACTCCGGGGTGTAATAAGTCAATTTATAATCCTTAACACCAGCTTTAAATCCAACACTTGCTTTAGTTTCTGTTTGTGGTGACATAAGTCCCTCCCTACAACTCATGAATTAAGAATTCTCACAACGACAGGGTCTACTCGATATGGATTAGGCGTAAATGAAACCTTTGCAAAAATCTTTTAAAACAAAAAGGGTATTCAATTAATATCAACTCATTAAAGAAAATGGAGGGCATGCTTAAGTTAATGAATATGTTTCATTCATATATAAGGCGTACACCCTGTGTATGTTCTATCCTATAGGAATTCTACTATAGGAATTCGATAGGAATTGAGTTGTTGTTATGGTAAGTTAACATGGTTCGTTATTAAACCATGGATTTGATTCACCAAATCCATCATTATTGTATACTCTTTGATAGATATAGCGCAACCCAAATCAATCCCTAATCCTTATTTTACAAGTTCTTAATAGGCCCCTTTCTTATTTTGAATGTAAATACCTAAATACTAAGAAAATTCTCTGTTGACAGCAATCTATGCTTCACAGTAGTATATATTTTGTATATCGAAGTCCTAGATAGGAAAGTAGAGTAGGGACAGATCCTCCACAAAAGGCGAAATGTATATGAAAAAAAAGATTGATTGAACTTTCCAACGGACTCATTCCATGAGTAAACGATTGAATGGGATTCGCTTGGGCAACGAAATCAAGTCCTCGTCCCCCTTTCTCTCTTATTGAATTAACTAATTCATTTCCTTTTGACTTTTGGATTTTTGGCTATTTTTTTGGATTTGATTTGGCATTATTCAACAAGAAAAAATTCGAAAAATTCCTTTTTTTTTGAAAATTATGTGATAATTATGAGAACCAATCCTACTACTTCTCGTCCCGGGGTTTCCACAATTGAAGAAAAAAGCACAGGGCGTATCGATCAAATTATTGGACCCGTGCTGGATATCACTTTTCCCCCGGGCAAGTTACCTTATATTTATAACGCTTTGGTAGTCCAGAGTAGAGACACTGCCGGTAAGCAAATTAATGTGACTTGTGAGGTACAACAATTATTAGGAAATAATCGAGTTAGAGCTGTAGCTATGAGTGCTACAGAAGGGTTGATGAGAGGATTGGAAGTGATTGACACGGGAGCTCCTCTCAGTGTTCCAGTCGGTGGAGCTACTCTCGGACGAATTTTCAACGTTCTTGGGGAACCTATTGACAATTTGGGTCCTGTAGATATTAATGCAACATTCCCTATTCATAGATCTGCGCCTGCCTTTATCGAGCTAGATACGAAATTATCCATCTTTGAAACAGGTATTAAGGTGGTCGATCTTTTAGCTCCTTATCGACGTGGAGGAAAAATAGGACTATTTGGGGGGGCTGGAGTAGGTAAAACAGTACTCATCATGGAATTAATCAACAACATTGCTAAAGCTCATGGAGGCGTATCCGTATTTGGCGGAGTAGGGGAACGGACTCGTGAAGGAAATGATCTTTATATGGAAATGAAGGAATCCGGAGTAATTAATGAAAAAAATTTGGAGGAATCAAAGGTAGCTCTAGTCTATGGTCAAATGAATGAACCGCCGGGAGCTCGTATGAGAGTTGGTTTAACTGCCCTAACTATGGCAGAATATTTCCGAGATGTTAATAAGCAAGACGTGCTTCTATTCATCGATAATATCTTTCGTTTTGTTCAAGCAGGATCGGAGGTATCCGCCTTATTAGGGAGAATGCCCTCCGCAGTGGGTTATCAACCTACTCTTAGTACAGAAATGGGTTCTTTGCAAGAAAGAATTGCTTCTACAAAAAAGGGATCCATAACTTCGATCCAAGCAGTTTATGTACCTGCGGACGATTTGACCGACCCTGCTCCTGCCACAACATTTGCACATTTGGATGCTACTACCGTACTTTCCAGAGGATTAGCTTCCAAGGGTATTTATCCAGCAGTAGATCCTTTAGATTCAACCTCAACTATGTTACAGCCTCGGATCGTTGGCAACGAACATTATGAAACTGCGCAAAGAGTTAAGGAAACTTTACAACGTTACAAAGAACTTCAGGACATTATCGCAATTCTTGGGTTGGATGAATTATCAGAGGAGGATCGTTTAACTGTAGCAAGAGCACGAAAAATTGAACGTTTCTTATCACAACCGTTCTTTGTGGCAGAAGTTTTTACCGGTTCTGCAGGAAAGTATGTTGGTCTTGCAGAAACAATTAGGGGATTTCAACTAATCCTTTCCGGAGAATTAGACGGCCTACCCGAACAAGCTTTTTATTTGGTGGGTAACATCGATGAAGCTAGCACGAAAGCTATAAACTTAGAAGAGGAGAACAAATTGAAGAAATGAAATTAAATCTTTATGTACTAACTCCTAAGCGAATTATTTGGGATTGTGAAGTGAAAGAAATCATTTTATCTACTAATAGTGGCCAAATTGGCGTATTACCAAACCACGCCCCCATTAACACAGCTGTAGATATGGGTCCTTTGAGAATACGCCTCCTCAACGACCAATGGTTAACGGCGGTTCTGTGGAGCGGTTTTGCGAGAATAGTTAATAATGAGATCATCATTTTAGGAAATGATGCGGAACTGGGTAGTGACATTGATCCGGAAGAAGCTCAACAGGCACTTGAAATAGCCGAAGCTAACTTGAGTAGAGCTGAGGGTACGAAAGAATTGGTTGAAGCGAAGCTAGCTCTCAGACGAGCTAGGATACGAGTCGAGGCTATCAATTGGATTCCCCCATCCAATTGAATACAATCCAATGGTTTAGTTGATACAAAGAAAAAGGGAAGAGGGGTAGAAAAAGTTATTAGATAGCGAAGCGAAGTAAGTCCAATGCTATCTAGTAATTTTTCTACCTACCTACCTACTATTGGATTTGAACCAATGACTCCCGCCGTATGAAAGCAATACTCTAACCACTGAGTTAAGTAGGCAATTTATCACCACAAAGGAAGACCCATTACTTCGATCGATTATAGATCGAATCCTTTTTATAAGCAATACTGCTCCGTTATTGGTATGTTATATAGTAAACAGATGAAAGGGATATCCTCTGGCATTAGAGAATATTCATCTTGACAAGAAATTATCTATATGTTAAGATATCTCTGACAAGGGCTATAGCTCAGTTCGGTAGAGCAACTCGCTTACACGTGCGCCAATGCTTTTCAAGGGAGCTTATTATGCAATGAACATAATTGATCTTATTGCAAAATCAATGTCTTACTTCATGGATTCGAGAGAATAGGAGAACAGTAGCCTGACAAACAGTCGGTTCAGTCCGATTCAGGTGCCAATTCAGGTGCCTAATCAAATAGAACCCTTATTGATTTGCTAGTTGATAAGGTAAATATCCAGCCCACTAAATGCTAGGCGTAATGAGGATAAGGGCCTCCAAAAAACTTCTTTTCGTTCTATGAACTTTAAGGTGTATGAAGTCTCATAGTCAACTCTTGCAGCGGAACGATAGAGACTCCATTTCACTTAGGTTGATTTAATTTAGGCCGGAGGCAGACCTAAGTCAAGGTAATCCTCCTTTGAAACACTTTGGTATTGCTCCTAGATAGATCATAATACAAATAATCAATCAGAGCACAGGGAGCCATCTCATTATCTTTCCGTAAAGAAAAACTATGGTGGACTAACTGATCTTTACATCAGTTGATGAAAGAGCCCAATGCAAAAAAATGCATGTTGGGTCTTTGAAACAGTTCGAATCATTTTGATAATAATAATAATCCGTTTGATCTGTTTTACCGAGAAGGTCTACGGTTCGAATCCGTATAGCCCTAATATGTCCTTTTTTTAGATTTTAGGATAGAGATCCTATGTTTCCTTTAGTATAGTTTTCATTTCCTCATTAGTACTTGTTTATAGACTGGACGGTCGCTTGCGCCATAGAATAGAGATAAAAGCATTACCACAGGCTCATTCATCGAAAATCTTAGAGACAGGAAAAGAAAAACAAATTTCTATCAAATCAATAGAAGGAAGGATCCCTTACCTGATTTGAATTCCATCCTCCTTCAAATTCAAATAGGAAGGATATGCTCTAAGTCCCTAGACTTCCCTATAATAACTGCAATGATTTTCTCCATCTTGCGAATTCCTACTTTGTTTGAAGTATATTACTTTGCTTATATATACATTATCTAAATCGATCTACTTTAAATCATTATCTAAATCGATCTACTTTAAATAAAATCCAAAAATAAAGAAAGAGTAAATAAGAAAACAGAATATTCTGTCTCATAGTTCTGAAATAGAGTTCTTTATTTTTATAGTATTACTCCTCATTAGGCTGCATACATTAGTCATCCTATCTTAATTAGGTTCTAATTATAAATAGAATGGAAATCAAAAAGAAAGGGAGTCGGGATTCCATTGGATGAATCTTTAAAGAAGACAGGGCACAGAGGAAACAAAGGCTAAACTAAGTGCTTTGGTTTGAGCAAAACGGATTCTTGTTTCACCGAGGAAAAGAGAGAAGTTCTGGATAAATTGACAACGCTGACTTGAATTGACTAATTCAGTTCCGCCTATTCCACATTAATGGGAGTACATTT